AGGGAATTCATTAGAGGAATGTTTCCAATCAATATGGTTTGCTCTTGCATATTTCTGCCGGTTTTCCAAATTAATCCCGCAGGTACATATAATTCAGAAGAATATGTGAGTGATTCATACACAGCGTCTCTTTCTTTTATCAAAGGTTCTACCAATTGATATGTTTCCACAAAGAATTGAAATTCAGTTTCTTGATCGGTATCTTCTATTTTTGGGAACTTATAAAGTTCTTCCATCAAGCCCTGATCAATGAACCTACAAAATCCCTCAAATTGTATCTGACTAAACCCAGGTATTGTAGACATTCCCTCATTTCCATCCTGTAGCATCTTAAGTTTCCCCTTTTTCAAAAAAATCCCATTCATTATTGGCTCATTCTTCATCGAACCCTCTGGGTCGAGCTAGCAATGATGGAATGTATATTCTGTTTACTAAATCGCATGAAATTTGACCCAACTCCATATCATATATGTAATGTAGAAAATAGTAATGGATAAAATACGTGTGGGGAGAGGTAGAAAGAGAATTTTCTACTCAAATTCGAATTTGCAACAGATACAAATTTAGAAATTTAGAAAACATTCCTAGAAACAGAATTCTGTCGATGAGACTTGTGGAGTCTTGTTATAGAATATCAAAAGTCATCCAATTTAGGATATTACGACCCGATTTAGGATATTACGACCCTTTTGGGTACCAGAAAAAGAAATGATTCAGGATTGGATCGGTTCTCTATGAATGAGAGAAAGACAGAAGAATCAGGAACAGTCTAGAATACAGTTTTTTAGCACTTCACTTTTTCCCCGATTCCATTGTTCAAATGTTCAAAAAAGGATTCGCAGAGAAGAAAGAAATTTTGACCCCTTTGTTATTTGTTAGTAGAATAGTAGAATTCATGGAATCTGGTTGAAGTAGGTAAGGGGGGTTGTACCTAGGAAGCACACGCAGCTATAGCTATCTAACTATCCGCATATCTCCTATCCCAGTTATACTTGGGGCAACACAGACCAGACCGTGCTATATCATAATTTCTATTCCATTATTCACTGAATAATAAGAATTCCCCGAATTCCCTTATAGGCATAACTAAGATACCTGATTAGGGATATCTGTGTCACAATTTCTGTTCTGGGGTTTACATAGATACAGAATTCTTGTTATAATGGAAAGTGAATTGAAAGGGATTGATTGTTGATAAAGAATGGATACTGATTAGTTGTGCATCAACTTAATTAGATTAAACGCAATTTGAGATCCAAAAACCTTTCCCGAATTCAAGTCAATAGTTAATGGTTCCAAGCTTGCCCTACCTTGTTTCTGTAATGTAAAATCCACATTTTCTCTTTTAATCTAAAAAAAAGGGGGTTTAGTTCTTGTTGTTTTGAGATACGATACAATCAATCGAAGGGAGCCAACTGGATCCAAAGAAAGGAGGAAGGATTACTTTTTTAGTAAAGGGATAAGGAAAGCGGGATTAAAGATGCAAATCCCAGAAAAAAAGGAGATTCAGGAATAGCCCCCAAAGAGGGGGAAATCCTAGCTATTTTCTATCATTTTGGCGACATGGCCGAGTGGTAAGGCGGGGGACTGCAAATCCTTTTTCCCCAGTTCAAATCCGGGTGTCGCCTGATCAACAACAAAAAAACAAAAAAAACCGAAATCCCTTAATCTTTCTGCTGATAAAACTCGACGCATTTTTGCCCCAGCGGAAGCGGAGGAAAATAAAAAGACTAAGACTGCTGGTACTTGCTTTCTTCTTAAAATCTGGAGACTCTATTCTATCTCAACCCTTGTGCCGAGGCTCCAAGGAAGGATTCTAGTATAGGAAGGTCTAGCTAGCAAGACTTCCGGATTCCCTTCCACTATGTCTACTGACTGAGTTTTGGGTTAGATTGGATAGTCGGATGGGGAATCCAATTATTAGTTCTGGAAAGGGTGTAAGATACCTTGGATACAGACTTACGAGAGTCTCTGAATGCTCAGACATCCAATCTTGGATTGGATAGAGAATTGCTTTGATAGACTCAGAAAAAAAAAACTTCTTTCTTTTCGGTCACCCCCAATCAAGAATGTAATAGAATAGACCCGACTGTCTCTGTGAGAAAGTCGGGAGACTTTAAGTATTAGATCAAAGGGGGAGGTAGAGATATGTAATAGGTAGTGTTCCATCTTGATTGTCCATGTTTCCGTGGGCAATCAAAGAAAGAAAAGGTCTTACTATTCCTACATATTCCGTTAATAACATTCACTTGATAATACTTGATAATACCAAGGGAGGAACTTCGTCTCTTACTTGTGTTTAATGCTTACCGATTCTACCAGAAATCTTATAGCAGCTTCTTGTGGGTGGAGTTATTGAATTGATTTCTTAATAGCGTTTGGTCAGAATCCCTTTTTGACTCTGCGCCATGGATTCCACTATTATTATAGTAGTGATCAATAATGGAAGAATTCCTTGATAGTCATAGAGATGGGGGACATGATTCACATGGATATAGTAAGTCTTGCTTGGGCTGCTTTAATGGTAGTCTTTACATTTTCTCTTGCACTTGTAGTCTGGGGAAGAAGTGGACTCTAGAGGTACGACTCATTGAGTTGAGTAATGAAACTGTATCAATTATTTAATATATGGTTCTGCAAAACATTTCTAAAGAAAAACACCTCCATTTCCAAATTCTACTGGAATCGAGTAAAGGAATCTATGAATAATAAAAAAACCTTTCAATCAAAAAAAAAAAAAAAAAAAACGATTTCAAGGATTCACATGTTCTTATTCTAGATCTTTAGAAAGTACAACTTTCTAGAATAATAGATAGTGTGGTAGAAAGGTTCATAGAGTTCTTTCTACCATACTATCGGATCTTCTATACTGCTGATTCTAGCCTCCTTATTTCATTTAAGACGTGGAATTTGAATCCCTTTCATTTCTTCAATCATTGATAAGAACTAAGAAGTCAAGCTTCATTCAAATTAATTATTTTGACTGACTGTTTTTACGTATATGATAAGTAAAAAAGCAGTAGGAACTAGAATGAACAGTGCCGTAGCAATAAATGCGAGAATATTTACTTCCATAATCTCATCGTTTTTTTTTTTACTTCACAATAACTCGGGATCTAATCCCATAGAGATGAGAAATCGTCTCCTGTAAATTCAATGAGATGAATTGCATCCCGATGATATTTGATATTCAAATTGAATTGGATCCATATCACGAATACCAATATATGATCTCTCAAATGGATTCATCGTCGAGAATTTCATAGTATAATATAACATAAGAAGATCCTTTATCCATAACAAATCCCATTTTGGATTCCTGATCCAATCAATAATCCCGTTAATTTTTTTCTTTTTTCCACTCTTTTCTATGGTCTTCCTTATACAATCAGCGGAGAAGGTATCATCTGACCCGTCTTCCATTGGTCCCAAACAGTAGAACTGAAATGGAAAAAAAGAAGGAGTTAAGTTCTAAACTAAGGGTTTTAGGATCTTCTTTTCTTGACAGACAAAGAGGTGTGAGAAAGAGGGGTCCCGGTCTAAAATAAAATCTCGAATATTTCGAGATTTTCACTCTTTTTTTTGAGTTTGCTCTTTCTTCGATAAGACACCCCTTTCAAATAGGAAGAAAAATGGTACATTCCCTCACTAAGAAAAGAGGGCGGGGTAGATCTTTCTTTGATCTCTCTTTTCTGAATATACTCTTTCCTTAGATTGGGACACATCTATCACAAATTATCAAAAATTCAGTGTGCAATTTAAATGAGCTAGATTCTTTCCAATTACGGCCCGAGCTTACATAAAATCGGAGCTCGAAAGGGGGGGTAGTTTTCATATTCTATCGGGGTAACTAGGGTAAGGTTAAATTCGTTTTGTATCGTACAATAAACGAATCTAATTTTGGTTTTGTTATAGGCTCCCGGAAAACAGATGGGTATTCCATTTCACAGATCAGGAATCTAAAAAGCCAGACCAGTACGGTCTCTTTTGGAATCCTGAGTATGGTACTACCAACAATCGTACCAATCTACATTACATAGGTCTCTCATTGGTACTTATTTACATTACAGAAAATAGAAAGATGAATTATGAATTGATGGATTCCGCCGATTCTAGGTCGGGACTGACGGGACTCGAACCCGCAGCTTCCGCCTTGACAGGGCGGCGCTCTGACCGATTGAACTACAATCCCAGGGAAATAAGGTGTACAGCATACCTATTTGCTTTCATTCAAACCCTTTCTAGTTAGAATCGCCGTGTTAGAAGAGAGGCACGCGCAGTATATGTATATTCCAGGGATATGGACTTTAGTGAAAACGACACGTATTACTAGTAATTCTATTGTCAAATTGATTGAGAATCCATCGAAAGATCAGAATATGTGGGAACACATAAACAAAGATATAACAGAAAAGTGGATTCTTTTCTTTATTCCCCCGCATCCGGATTAGGCATGTTTCTGGAGTCCAAATAAAATTGGTTATATCATCTCGTATGGATCGGCGAATTATTGGGCCGAGCTGGATTTGAACCAGCGTAGACAGATTGCCAACGAATTTACAGTCCGTCCCCATTAACCACTCGGGCATCGACCCAGAAAGAATCCATTCTAGACTTATGGATAATCCATGATCAACTTCCTTTCGTAGTACCCTACCCCCAGGGGAAGTCGAATCCCCGCTGCCTCCTTGAAAGAGAGATGTCCTGAACCACTAGACGATGGGGGCATTCCCGCCCGACCTCCTACTATGTTCATAGTATGAACAGTTTTTTGGAATTGTCAATAGAATGGAATGGTATGACTAGATCCGAAGAATCCTTCCGGCTTTCTGAATTCCATAAAATTTTTTGGATTGATTCAAAAAGGGTGCTGTAGAACTTGTAAATCGGGGATCCGAAAGTAAGCGAAAAAAAAAGATTTTTTTTCTATCAAAATTCAGGGTACGTGTCGAATCTCTTCATCACATGATTCGATGAAATATCTTGGATCTCTGTCGAAT